TTTTCTAAAGATTTTAGTTCAATTTAAATTTGGTTATTCAACATCGAAGATGGTCCCTATTAAGCATCCATGGCTGAATGGTTAAAGCACCCAACTCATAATTGGCGAATTCGTAGGTTCAATTCCTACTGGATGCACGCCAAAGGGACCCGCCAAAACGTCTCTGGATCCATAGAATCTCATCAGCCATACGAATTGGTGTCTTATATTCATCTCTTACTATATGTTAGATTCATATCTTACTATTTTCGATTCATATCTTACTATATGTTAAAGTCATATCTTACTAGAAAAGACTTATCGGGATAAGTTTTTTATAGTGGGGATAAAAACTTATTCCATATCATTCCGGTATCTCCTAAGTCCTACCTACTATTGGATTTGAACCAATGACTCCCGCCGTATGAAAGCAATACTCTAACCGCTGAGTTAAGTAGGTCATTTCTCGTTACAAAGAAAAACCAAAGGGACCCAGCCGCGCGATAGATTATAAATATCATATTATTTAGAAGCAATCCGCATTTACAAAATACCGATCAAAGATCTATGATCTTGGGTCATCGAATAGGCAGCCTACAAATCTTCATCTTGACAAAAAATTATATACCTGATAAAATATCTATTACGAACACTTAAGGGTTATAGCTCAGTTGGTAGAGCACCTCGTTTACACGCGCGCCAATGTTTTTCAAGGGAGTCCATCATTCAATCAAAAGAATTGATCTTATGGAGAAATCGATGTCTTACTCCACCCCTTTGAGGGAACAAGAGAACAATAGCCTGACAAACCAAAGGGTTGGGTCCGATTTGGGTCCCCCTTTTAGGTGCCAAACAGATCCCATCATTGATTTGCGATATTGATAAGGTGAATATCCAGTCTATTCAATGCTAGGCATAATGAGTCGAAGGGCCTCAAAAAAGATCTTTTCGTTCTATGAACTTTAAGGTGTATGAAGTTTCATATTTGACTTTTAACCAGAACGAGAGAGACTTCATTTCACTTAGGTTAATCTAGGCCAGAGGCAGACCTACGTCAAGATAAACCCCCTTTGAAACACTTTGGTAGTGTTCCTGAATCTGAATACAAATACTGACTCAGAGCACATGGAGCCATCTCCTTTTTTCTGTCAAACAAATATGGCAGACTGGCTGATATTTCTATCAGTTAATGAAAGAGCCCAATGCACAAAAAATGCATGTTGGGTCTTTGAAACAGTTCAGATCATTGTGATCATAATCAGTTTGGTCTGTTTTACCGAGAAGGTCTACGGTTCGAGTCCGTATAGCCCTAGAGCCCTATCAATTTGAAAATCGTATTTAAAACTCCAATTTCACCCAAGCTGACTCGAATCTAATAGTACTTTCTATGGGTATTAGGAATGACCAACTGGATTTGTGCACAAGCTAAACTTTGAAAAACGAATAGCTTTGGTAAGTTTCAGTCTAAACATGGGAAACAATCAAAATAGGCTTTTCTTCGTATACCTTTACCTAAACCTAGCCAAAATCGTCTTCTCGTTACCTATTCAATGAATAGAAACTCCTCCCCATGAATTCTATTCTACTAATTCGACTCAGATTAGAATAATCAAAAAATAAATAGACTCAAACCAATATTCATTCTAAATTTTGAGATGATAATTTCTATAAATTATCTTCCATATGACTCCTTACTCTATGGTCAATCTCTAAGAAAAAGAGACAAAAAGACCTTTTAAGTATATTTCAAAAAGGATATAATCAAATAAAAAAAACTGAAACTCTAGTTTGATTTCAATCAATTTCTACGAATTTCGAATTTGATCTTTATTAGATTATTCTAAATTTGAATCGAAAAAATGAGAATTTGATTTCTAATTCCCTTTCTGTAGATAAAACCCTAAGTGAGACTGCGATGAAAAGAAGAAAATTTGGCTCAGGGCAATAGTTAGCTATACTAACTATAACTAAAAAATTGGAAATCTGTGGAATGGACATAGGATTTCCATTGATGAATCTTGAAAAGAGACATGATGCCCTCAGGAAACAAAGGAAACTAGACGTTTCGGGCAAACTCAATTCTTGCTCTAACGAAATAGTTATGGATTTCAAGTCGAATCATCGAATCCGGTATATTTTCCATGTTATAGGAGTCCGTCCATGCTTCTGCTTTATGAATATGATATTTTTTGGGCATTTCTAATAATATCCAGTCTTATTCCTATTTTGGCATTTTTTCTTTCGGGAGTATTAGCCCCCATTAGCAAAGGACCGGAGAAAGTTTCTAGTTATGAATCGGGTATAGAACCAATAGGCGACGCTTGGTTACAATTTCGAATTCGCTATTATATGTTTGCTCTAGTTTTTGTTGTTTTTGATGTTGAAACAGTTTTTCTTTATCCATGGTCAATGAGTTTCGATGTATTGGGTCTATCTGTATTTATAGAAGCTTTTATTTTCGTGCTTATTTTAATTGTTGGTTTGGTTTATGCATGGCGAAAGGGGGCATTGGAATGGTCTT